TTACCGGGAACAGGGCCTATCACAAGAATATTTTTTTTATCGGGACGATAACTCTGAAAAGAAAGATTTCCTATCTTTTCTTTCAACTCAGGAGAAATACGGTCGGGCGGCGCTAATTCGAATCCCTCGGGCAAAATAAGAACAGCACCCACATTTAACCCTCCCTTTTTCCCATTACCAAGAACTTGTTTCAGTTGCATATCATAAGGAATTCGAAGAACTGCTTCAAATACAGTATCGGGAAGCACAGTTTGGGGAACTTCAATATCCACGGGCTTATTAGCTAAATGGCAATTGGCACATACAATTCGTCCGGTTGCTTCTCGTGGGTTTTCATAACCCTGCTGCGCAAAAATGGGATATGCATTTGAAATAGATGTCCGAGTTATTACGTATATCATGATCGATACAGAAATCGATCGAATCATCTGTTCCTTTACCCAAGAAAAAGTATTTCTATTTTCCATATCCAATCGCAGATCCCAGAATTTCTACAATAAATTAGATAGGTAGCTAAGCTAATCTAGTTCCCTATACACGAGTCTGTTGTCATTCTACTGCAACAGTTGTACTGGAATGATGAATACCTTGAGCAGGTAGAAATAGAAAGAATTTTGCTAAAATGGAAAAGGGCTTTCTTTCTAAAGGAAGAAAGATGCTAATTTGATTAATATCAGGAAATCGAATGAGTTTATGCTTCACTAATTGAATGATAAATGACTACAAGCGAAGGAGATAGACGGTTTAAAGAAAAAAAGATCCAAAATTTAAAACATGTATCTAGAATCACTGGAAAACTACAAACAAAAATAGTGAAAATTAGCTCATTAGGAGCCCATCCAAGATCGTTGTAGACCCAACGAATTAGTAGTTCCCAACCGCGGGTGGAGTGAAATCCAACAAAAAAATCAGTAACTAAAAGAATCAAAAAAGCTTTTATTGAGTCATTTAAGTTATAGAAGAATTCCTGAACCCAAGAATTCAAAATGACAAGTTCCTCTTTACCCAGAAAAAAAGAACCACTTAGAATAGCCAAACAGATTATATTTGTCGAGAAATGCAAAATGATATGGAGATGATCCTCATTATCTATTTTGACCAATTGTATTATTTCCTTGTGTATTCCTATAGGAGGTTTTTGTACATGTGTCTTCGGTTTCTCTTTTATCATTTCGTCCAAGAGAAAAAGTTCTTCTAATTCTATGAATCTTTCTAGAACCTTTTTCTCTTGAATATCAGTTAAGAGAGTTTCAGATTGCCTGGTATTCCACCAATTCTTAATCCAAAGTTCCAGACATTTGTTAAAAGAGAAAGAGACTCCCCAGGGCAAAAGTACGATAAATACAAGATATAGGAAAGAAGGCAATGCTTTCTTTTTTTTCATTTTTGATCTGTAAATTGAGTTGTTAATGAATCTGCTTCATTCGCTGACTCTATTTCATTCGCTGACTCTATATGATATTTCTTTTTATTTGAAGCAAAAATTCTATAACAAGGTTTGAGACCTTGTATCTATTCCTCTTTTTTGTATACTAGTGGAATTTCATTGCATTGGGTTCTTTCTTAGATCTAGATGGAGTGGAATAGAGAAATAGAATAAAAAAAAAAGCCCTTTCAGATGAAAATGGAAGAATATTATGCCATATATCTCACTTGGACAAAACAAATTAGAAGCAATTTTCTCTTATCCTCGTTTGTTCCTTTCTTTAGATAAATACTCAAAAATCTCCTTACAATAACGAATCCAATTCATTCAATTCATTTCAAAAAAATTAAATCGGTATTCAAAATACTTCAATTGGTACGCGCAAGAAATAGGCCAATTCGGCAGCTTTTTGTTCAATTTCTCGTGGAGTAAAAAACTTCTCATCAGTACGAGTCAAGGGAATGACCCCCTGGCCCCGGATTTCCATATAAAGGATACGACGAGGATAAAGACCCTCTTTAACCTGAATTCTAATTGATTGGATATCCCGCATAAGGAATCGAAGGAAGACGCGACGTTTTATTCCAGGGAATCCCCAACGAAAAATGCACACTATTCCCTCTTTTCTATCGAATCGGTCATAACCACTGCCTACATTCCACAAAATAGTGCACCACAAGTAGGAGCTAATGAATAGGCCCGCGATTCCGTAGAAAGACATCACGACCCCCTGTGGAAAAAAAAGAATTTGTTGAGATGGAAGTACAGATATCATATTCTTACCAAGATAACTGGAAGCCCCAACCGATAAAAATCCTAGTGAACCTAGAAAAAGAATACAGGCCCAGAAAAAATTACCTCTTTTTCGAGAACCTTTTAGAAGTTCTATCCATATGTGTTCTGATCGCCAATTCATATTAGATATACTAAATCCAGCAGCGGTCGATTGAAATTGAGAGAATAAGCTAAATGATTTTGACTTTACTTTTTTTGATTCTGAAATCGCCTTCAGTAACTAGTACTCCTGTGAAATAATTGGTTAGATACATTGACTTTCTATTCCAAAAATATCTGTTGATCTACTTAAAATAAAACTCGCTATACCCGGCTCCGCATATGCATGCATTTATGCTCGTAGCCTATATCCGCATCCATAGCCGTTTTTCATTTGTGTGTAGAAAGAGCCACATACCCTACCATATTATATTACTTACACTAAAAAATATCTGTATTATGATCCTGCGTGGAAATACATTGAGAAAATTCGGCCCCATCGGTTCTAGACAATCTTATTTTTCTGCACATAAAGAAATAAAGAAGCCATTGCAATTGCCGGAAATACTAAGCCTACTAAAGGCACGAAAATAGAAGGTAAGTTAAAATCCGTCATAGAATAGGTGTCTCAATTCAAATTTACTATTTCTATCTATTCGAAAAATATCTTAGGATTCTTATAATATAATTAAGTATATCTATTATAAGGAATATTGACTATTGTATTTTTTAGTTTGCAAAATAAAGATTTTTTATAGAATACTATAGAATACTTTAGTATTCTATAAAAAAAAATGAATGGAATGGATAATAAGAAAATTGCAAAAAAGGAGATTAAAAAGATTTGATTTTTCTTTTCCCGTCCTCATGGCCTTTCTATCCTTCTAATCGAACTTGAAATTGGATTCAAAAGAAAGCGATTGTGAAAATGAAATACCTCTTTCAGAATACCCTTTAAAAAAGGTCTCAGTACGACTTTTAGTCGAATGCGCCCATTTCGAATCCTAAATCAGTTTCGTCTACCTACTTCCACATGCAATACTTCTTCAACCACTCTCGGACCCCCACAAACGCAAGATGCGCGTCAGGTTTTGAAATAAGGATATCCCCCAACCCCAGTATACCGAAACTCGCTCTTATCCTATCCCACCGGTTGTAAGGATTCATACATAGGGCTTTTTAGTTGATTGATAGTGCCGTAAAGTTGAAGCTTTTTTAGACTTTTTTATTAAGCTGTAATTTCCTTCCTGCATACGTGCTCCTCTATCCTCTAGAAGCTCATACAATAATGCGCGGTAAAGGCGGAAAAATAGCATACTCAATCAAAATCAAAGGGCAAATTCTCTTACCTACTACAGATCTCATACTACCCCCTTAGACTTTTTAAGGCGATATACCACCCAAAGGGTATGAAAATGCCGGGTGGAGTTAGCTTTTCGACGAAAACCCGTCCCGTGCAGCGAAGTCCTGTTAGTAAGACCCCGCGCAAGACACAAGAATGGATTATAGAAGAATATTATTCCGAATACTCCTCCGGACGCGTATAGTAGCATTGCGATTCCTAATCTTTTTTCATTGATTCTTTCCCAATAAATAAAGACTTTTTCTGTAAATACTGCGTATTTGATTCCATTATCATATGATAATACTATATTTGTATTTATTTATTGTATTATACCTTTATATATTCTAAATATATAGAATAGAGGAATCTCGATTTGTCAAGTCTCATGATCGTATCAAGATCTATTTTTATTCGGCTCAATCTTTTTTTTAAGATTGAGCCGAGTTTAATTGCAATCAATTAGAAGAATAAAGAAGAATTACTGCATTTCGTAACTGCTTTTTTCTCTTTCTATTTCGCTTCTTTTTTATTTAGACCTTCTTTATATCTAGTTTTATCTACTTATCTATAGTATCTACCGGCTCGAACTCAAATTTGATCGCCTTCCATATTTCACAAGCTGCGGCTAGTTCAGGACTCCATTTGCAAGCTGCTCGGATAATTTCATTACCTTCACGAGCAAGATCGCGCCCTTCGTTACGAGCTTGTACACAAGCTTCTAAAGCCACCCGATTAGCTACTGCACCAGGTGCATTTCCCCAAGGATGTCCTAAAGTTCCTCCACCAAATTGTAATACGGAATCATCTCCAAAGATTTCGGTCAGAGCTGGCATATGCCAAACATGAATACCCCCTGAAGCCACCGGTATAACACCTGGCATAGATACCCAGTCCTGAGTGAAAAAGATACCGCGAGCACGATCTTTTTCAATAAAATCATCGCGCAATAAATCAACAAAACCTAAAGTCATTTCGCGTTCCCCTTCTAACTTACCTACTACTGTACCGGCGTGGACATGATCTCCCCCAGACATACGCAATGCTTTAGCTAATACACGAAAATGCATACCATGATTTTTCTGTCTATCAATAACTGCATGCATTGCCCGGTGAATGTGAAGAAGTAGGCCATTGTCGCGGCAATAATGAGCCAAAGTAGTATTTGCGGTGAATCCCCCAGTTAAGTAGTCATGCATTACAATAGGAACCCCTAATTCCCTCGCAAATATAGCTCTCTTCATCATTTCTTCGACTGTACCTGCAGTCGCATTCAAGTAATGCCCCTTGATTTCACCGGTTTCGGCCTGTGATTTATAAATTGCTTCGGCACAAAAGACAAAACGGTCCCTCCAGCGCATAAATGGTTGTGAGTTTACGTTTTCATCATCTTTGGTAAAATCAAGTCCACCGCGTAGACACTCATAACACGCTCTACCGTAATTTTTTGCGGATAATCCCAATTTTGGTTTAATAGTACATCCCAAAAAAGGACGGCCGTACTTGTTCAACTTATCCCTTTCAACTTGGATACCATGAGGCGGACCTTGGAAAGTTTTTGAATAAGTAGGGGGAATTCGCAGATCCTCCAGACGTAGAGCGCGTAGGGCTTTGAAACCAAATACGTTACCCACAATGGAAGTAAACATGTTAGTAACAGAACCCTCTTCAAATAGGTCTAATGGATAAGCTACATAAGCGATAAATTGATTTTCCTCCCCAACAACGGGCTCGATGTGATAGCATCGCCCTTTGTAACGATCAAGACTGGTAAGTCCATCAGTCCAAACAGTTGTCCATGTACCAGTAGAAGATTCGGCAGCTACTGCAGCCCCTGCTTCTTCGGGCGGAACCCCGGGCTGAGGAGTTACTCGGAATGCTGCCAAGATATCAGTATCCTTGGTTTCATACTCCGGGGTGTAATAAGTCAATTTATAATCCTTAACACCAGCTTTAAATCCAACACTTGCTTTAGTTTCTGTTTGTGGTGACATAAGTCCCTCCCTACAACTCATGAATTAAGAATTCTCACAACGACAGGGTCTACTCGATATGGATTAGGCGTAAATGAAACCTTTGCAAAAATCTTTTAAAACAAAAAGGGTATTCAATTAATATCAACTCATTAAAGAAAATGGAGGGCATGCTTAAGTTAATGAATATGTTTCATTCATATATAATGCGTACACCCTGTGTATGTTCTATCCTATAGGAATTCTACTATAGGAATTCGATAGGAATTGAGTTGTTGTTATGGTAAGTTAACATGGTTCGTTATTAAACCATGGATTTGATTCACCAAATCCATCATTATTGTATACTCTTTGATAGATATAGCGCAACCCAAATCAATCCCTAATCCTTATTTTACAAGTTCTTAATAGGCCCCTTTCTTATTTTGAATGTAAATACCTAAATACTAAGAAAATTCTCTGTTGACAGCAATCTATGCTTCACAGTAGTATATATTTTGTATATCGAAGTCCTAGATAGGAAAGTAGAGTAGGGACAGATCCTCCACAAAAGGCGAAATGTATATGAAAAAAAAGATTGATTGAACTTTCCAACGGACTCATTCCATGAGTAAACGATTGAATGGGATTCGCTTGGGCAACGAAATCAAGTCCTCGTCCCCCTTTCTCTCTTATTGAATTAACTAATTCATTTCCTTTTGACTTTTGGATTTTTGGCTATTTTTTTGGATTTGATTTGGCATTATTCAACAAGAAAAAATTCGACAAATTCCTTTTTTTTTTGAAAATTATGTGATAATTATGAGAACCAATCCTACTACTTCTCGTCCCGGGGTTTCCACAATTGAAGAAAAAAGCATAGGGCGTATCGATCAAATTATTGGACCCGTGCTGGATATCACTTTTCCCCCGGGCAAGTTACCTTATATTTATAACGCTTTGGTAGTCAAGAGTAGAGACACTGCCGGTAAGCAAATTAATGTGACTTGTGAGGTACAACAATTATTAGGAAATAATCGAGTTAGAGCTGTAGCTATGAGTGCTACAGACGGGTTGATGAGAGGATTGGAAGTGATTGACACGGGAGCTCCTCTCAGTGTTCCAGTCGGTGGAGCTACTCTCGGACGAATTTTCAACGTTCTTGGGGAACCTATTGACAATTTGGGTCCTGTAGATATTAATGCAACATTCCCTATTCATAGATCTGCGCCTGCCTTTATCGAGCTAGATACGAAATTATCCATCTTTGAAACAGGTATTAAGGTGGTCGATCTTTTAGCTCCTTATCGACGTGGAGGAAAAATAGGACTATTTGGGGGGGCTGGAGTAGGTAAAACAGTACTCATCATGGAATTAATCAACAACATTGCTAAAGCTCATGGAGGCGTATCCGTATTTGGCGGAGTAGGGGAACGGACTCGTGAAGGAAATGATCTTTATATGGAAATGAAGGAATCCGGAGTAATTAATGAAAAAAATTTGGAGGAATCAAAGGTAGCTCTAGTCTATGGTCAAATGAATGAACCGCCGGGAGCTCGTATGAGAGTTGGTTTAACTGCCCTAACTATGGCAGAATATTTCCGAGATGTTAATAAGCAAGACGTGCTTCTATTCATCGATAATATCTTTCGTTTTGTTCAAGCAGGATCGGAGGTATCCGCCTTATTAGGGAGAATGCCCTCCGCAGTGGGTTATCAACCTACTCTTAGTACAGAAATGGGTTCTTTGCAAGAAAGAATTGCTTCTACAAAAAAGGGATCCATAACTTCGATCCAAGCAGTTTATGTACCTGCGGACGATTTGACCGACCCTGCTCCTGCCACAACATTTGCACATTTGGATGCTACTACCGTACTTTCCAGAGGATTAGCTTCCAAGGGTATTTATCCAGCAGTAGATCCTTTAGATTCAACCTCAACTATGTTACAGCCTCGGATCGTTGGCAACGAACATTATGAAACTGCGCAAAGAGTTAAGGAAACTTTACAACGTTACAAAGAACTTCAGGACATTATCGCAATTCTTGGGTTGGATGAATTATCAGAGGAGGATCGTTTAACTGTAGCAAGAGCACGAAAAATTGAACGTTTCTTATCACAACCGTTCTTTGTGGCAGAAGTTTTTACCGGTTCTGCAGGAAAGTATGTTGGTCTTGCAGAAACAATTAGGGGATTTCAACTAATCCTTTCCGGAGAATTAGACGGCCTACCCGAACAAGCTTTTTATTTGGTGGGTAACATCGATGAAGCTAGCACGAAAGCTATAAACTTAGAAGAGGAGAACAAATTGAAGAAATGAAATTAAATCTTTATGTACTAACTCCTAAGCGAATTATTTGGGATTGTGAAGTGAAAGAAATCATTTTATCTACTAATAGTGGCCAAATTGGCGTATTACCAAACCACGCCCCCATTAACACAGCTGTAGATATGGGTCCTTTGAGAATACGCCTCCTCAACGACCAATGGTTAACGGCGGTTCTGTGGAGCGGTTTTGCGAGAATAGTTAATAATGAGATCATCATTTTAGGAAATGATGCGGAACTGGGTAGTGACATTGATCCGGAAGAAGCTCAACAGGCACTTGAAATAGCCGAAGCTAACTTGAGTAGAGCTGAGGGTACGAAAGAGTTGGTTGAAGCGAAGCTAGCTCTCAGACGAGCTAGGATACGAGTCGAGGCTATCAATTGGATTCCCCCATCCAATTGAATACAATCCAATGGTTTAGTTGATACAAAGAAAAAGGGAAGAGGGGTAGAAAAAGTTATTAGATAGCGAAGCGAAGTAAGTCCAATGCTATCTAGTAATTTTTCTACCTACCTACCTACTATTGGATTTGAACCAATGACTCCCGCCGTATGAAAGCAATACTCTAACCACTGAGTTAAGTAGGCAATTTATCACCACAAAGGAAGACCCATTACTTCGATCGATTATAGATCGAATCCTTTTTATAAGCAATACTGCTCCGTTATTGGTATGTTATATAGTAAACAGATCAAAGGGATATCCTCTGGCATTAGAGAATATTCATCTTGACAAGAAATTATCTATATGTTAAGATATCTCTGACAAGGGCTATAGCTCAGTTCGGTAGAGCAACTCGCTTACACGTGCGCCAATGCTTTTCAAGGGAGCTTATTATGCAATGAACATAATTGATCTTATTGCAAAATCAATGTCTTACTTCATGGATTCGAGAGAATAGGAGAACAGTAGCCTGACAAACAGTCGGTTCAGTCCGATTCAGGTGCCAATTCAGGTGCCTAATCAAATAGAACCCTTATTGATTTGCTAGTTGATAAGGTAAATATCCAGCCCACTAAATGCTAGGCGTAATGAGGATAAGGGCCTCCAAAAAACTTCTTTTCGTTCTATGAACTTTAAGGTGTATGAAGTCTCATAGTCAACTCTTGCAGCGGAACGATAGAGACTCCATTTCACTTAGGTTGATTTAATTTAGGCCGGAGGCAGACCTAAGTCAAGGTAATCCTCCTTTGAAACACTTTGGTATTGCTCCTAGATAGATCATAATACAAATAATCAATCAGAGCACAGGGAGCCATCTCATTATCTTTCCGTAAAGAAAAACTATGGTGGACTAACTGATCTTTACATCAGTTGATGAAAGAGCCCAATGCAAAAAAATGCATGTTGGGTCTTTGAAACAGTTCGAATCATTTCGATAATAATCCGTTTGATCTGTTTTACCGAGAAGGTCTACGGTTCGAATCCGTATAGCCCTAATATGTCCTTTTTTTAGATTTTAGGATAGAGATCCTATGTTTCCTTTAGTATAGTTTTCATTTCCTCATTAGTACTTGTTTATAGACTGGACGGTCGCTTGCGCCATAGAATAGAGATAAAAGCATTACCACAGGCTCATTCATCGAAAATCTTAGAGACAGGAAAAGAAAAACGAATTTCTATCAAATCAATAGAAGGAAGGATCCCTTACCTGATTTGAATTCCATCCTCCTTCAAATAGGATATGCTCTAAGTCCCTAGACTTCCCTATAATAACTGCAATGATTTTCTCCATCTTGCGAATTCCTACTTTGTTTGAAGTATATTACTTTGCTTATATATACATTATCTAAATCGATCTACTTTCTATAAAATAGAAAAATTGAAATAAAATCCAAAAATAAAGAAAGAGTAAATAAGAAAACAGAATATTCTGTCTCATAGTTCTGAAATAGAGTTCTTTATTTTTATAGTATTACTCCTCATTAGGCTGCATACATTAGTCATCCTATCTTAATTAGGTTCTAATTATAAATAGAATGGAAATCAAAAAGAAAGGGAGTCGGGATTCCATTGGATGAATCTTTAAAGAAGACAGGGCACAGAGGAAACAAAGGCTAAACTAAGTGCTTTGATTTGAGCAAAACGGATTCTTGTTTCACCGAGGAAAAGAGAGAAGTTCTGGATAAATTGACAACGCTGACTTGAATTGACTAATTCAGTTCCGCCTATTCCACAT